CAATTATAGAACTTGTGAGGCAATTCTAATTGGTCAATAAAAAGAGATTTCAATTCGATTTCGTTTTTTGTTTTCCTTAGATTAGCTACTCGATGATGAAAAGTAAAAAAAGGTAAAGTAAACCTGTGCTGATTGTTCTCGAAATGTAAGTTTTCTTCTTCCGCGTGTAGAAAAGGAAGAAATAAATTAATTAAATTCCGAGAGGCCTCATGAAGTGCCTCTTTAGGAGTTAAACTCCCGTTTGTCCAGATTTCAAGAAAAAGCATCTCTTCTTTTTCATTTCCATTCTCATAAGAATGAATACTATGATTTGCGTTTCGAACAGGCATGAATACAGCATCGATAGGATGACTTTCCTCGTGAAAGTTTTTTGGTAGTTTTAGATAATATCCTCGATTTCTCTGGATTTGTAATCCAATACAAAAATGAATTGGTTCTGTTAGTGTAGCTATATGCTGTGTGTTATCAATGATTTCCACAGAAGTTGGTAAGATAATATCTTGAGCAGTTACACATCCAGGGCCCTGGAAACAAATGGACGCGTTGCTAATTCCATACAGATTACTTCGCAATACAATTTCTTTCAAATTCATTAAAATCTCATGTACTGATTCTTGAATACCCACTATCGTAGAATATTCATGTGGTATTTTTTCAAATTTTGCTTGGGTGATGCATGTTCCTTCGATTTCCCCAAGCAAAGCTCTTCGTATTGCAATGCCTATTGTATCGGCTTGTCCTTTCTTAAGTGGAGACAGAATAAAGCGTCCATAATAAAGACGCTTACTATCTGCTCGTGATTCAACACACTTCCAACGTAGTGTCCGAGTAGATACTCTTACTTTCTCGCGAACCATATTAATATTATTTGATCAGATCATTGAATTGTTTATTTCTCTTGAAATCTATTTCATTTTGATTTTTATACACGTCTTTTCTTAGGGGGCCTACAGCCATTATGGGGCATAGGGGTTACATCACGTACGAAACTTAATAGTATACCACTTCTTCGAAGAGCTCGTAATGCTGCATCTCTACCGAGACCGGGCCCTTTGATCATCACTTCTGCTCGTTGCATCCCTTGATCTATGACTGTACGAATAGCCTTGCCTGCGGCGGTTTGAGCAGCAAATGGCGTCCCTCTTCGTGTACCTTTGAATCCACAAGTACCGGCGGAGGCCCACGAAATTACTCGACCTCGGACATCTGTAATAGTCACAATGGTATTGTTGAAACTTGCTTGAACATGAATAACACCCTTTGGTATTCGGTGTATATTCTTACGTGACCCAATTCGGGCATTTCTCTGGGAACCAGTTCTTGGTATAGATTTTGCCATACTTTACTTTATCATCTTATAATGAGAAATTAGAGGTATATGGATATATCCATTTCATGTCAAAACAGATCCTATTTTTGTATTGGTTACTTTATGTTTGTTAGAGAGTTACCTTATGCTTGTTAGAGAGTCTATTTTCAAAAGATTATCCTTGTCTTTGTTTATGTCTCGGATTGGAACAAATTACTATAATTCGTCCTCTCCTACGGATCAATCGGCATTTATCACAAATTTTACGAACGGAGGCCCTTATTTTCATAGTTGTCATTCCTAAACTGAATTCTGAATCTACTTAGTGGAAGAAAATCAATCTCTGGAAATTTGAAACCCGAACCTCGAATTGTATTTTCATCAAAGAAAGGCTGATGGTTAAAAAAAAGCACCTAATCCTAATCATTCGAATCCTTGTTCTTATGAATTAGGAATCCATTTTTTCATTTTAGTTAAAACCTCTCGAAGTATCAAATAAGTTACGAGTAATTAACCCGTCTTTTTTTCTTTTGCCAAATAGTCAATTCTGGTGACAATTCAAATATTAGAAGGATTACCATATATAACACAAAATTTCTCCGCCAATTCCTTCCAGTCGAGCCTCTCGGTCTGTCATTATCCCTTGAGAAGTAGAAAGAATTACAATTCCCATCCCGCCTAAAATTCTCGGAATTCGTTGATAGTTAGAATAGATTCGTAGACCAGGGCTACTGATCCGTTTTAAATTCAAAATACTTGGATACATTCCTTTTCTATTCCTTCTATGTCGTAGGGTTACAACAAAAAAATATTTGTTGTTGTCCTGATGTTTTCTCACGTTTTCAAGAAAACCCTCTCTTAAAAGCATTTTAAGAATGTTTTCCGTGATGTTAGTACATTCTATTTGAACCATCCCTTTTCTATTCATGTCAGCATTTCGTATAGAGGTTATTACGTCAGCAATAGTGTCTCTACCCATGAGAGATTTGAATTCTCCACGTTTTTGATCTAATCAACATGCTTGTTTTTTTACTTTAAATTAGTTTTTAGTTTATTGAATTTTCAAATATTTGAAAAAAAAAAAATTAAAGAGATACGCGTCAAATAAAATTTTTTTGACTACAAATTATCTATTTCATGCAATAACTAAGGAGACGAGTAAGGCTCTACTCTATTAAGCCGGATTCAGATGTGATACTATAATACTTCAGGTGATAATGAAATTATTTTAGTGAAATTTAACTGTCTCAATTCTCGGGCAATCGCGCCGAAAACTCGAGTTCCTTTTGGATTTCCTTCTTGATCAATAACAACTGCTGCATTGTCATCATATCGTATTATCATGCCGTTATCGCGTTTAAGTTCTTTACAAGTACGAACAATTACAGCTCTGATCACTTCTGATCTTTCTAGAGATGTGTTTGGTAATGCATCCTTGATCACAGCGACAATAATGTCGCCAATATGAGCATATTGACGATTACTAGCCCCTATGATTCGAATACACATCAATTCTCGAGCCCCGCTGTTATCTGCGACATTCAAATGGGTTTGAGTTTGAATCATATCATTTTTGAATCTGGTCTTTCAATGCAAAGAGAAAGTCGAAGTAAAAAAAAAAGCAATATTCTTGTTCAAATAAAAGAAAGCCACAATTCTTTTTTTATCGCTACGACTTTTTTCCGTTGGTTCCACCTGTTTAACCTGGCATAATAAATTGAGTTCGTATAGGCATTTTAGACGCCGCTATTGAAATAGCCTTTCTGGCTATATTTTCTCCAACTTCACCCATTTCATAAAGTATTCGACCTGGTTTAACGACAGCTACCCAATATTCGGGGGATCCTTTCCCCGACCCCATACGTGTTTCCGTAGGTCTTAATGTAATAGGTTTGTCCGGAAATATACATACCCATATTTTTCCACCACGGCGCACGTTTCGGGTCATTGCCCGCCGACCTGCTTCTATTTGTCTAGATGTAATCCAAGCGGGCTCAAGTGCCTGAAGAGCATATTTACCGAAAGAAATACGGCTTCCGCGAGAAGATATCCCTTTCATTCTTCCTCTATGTTGTTTACGAAATCTGGTTCTTTTTGGGTTATAGTGGATGGTGCTTTCTCAATACCATCTCTACTACAGAAACGGACATGAGAGTTTCTCCTCATCCGGCTCCTCGCGACCGAAACGATTCCAATTTTCGAATTTTCGTAAAATATACTGAATCCTGGATTTTTTAAGATTTCAATTAATCTCGTTTAAATTAGCAATTTTCATAGCTTGTTTGGGTTTAGAAACCGAAACATTTGAAACAATTTGAGTTATTTTGATTTATGAAGAATGTATTTTATTTTTGTTATTTCTTTTTGCTTTGATTTTTTTTTATTGAATTTTAGTTAAAAAACAAATTCAAAAGAAAAGAATCTGAATAGCAGTAATCTACTAAAAAACTTCACGGGCGAATATTGACTTTTTCAAATCTATTTCAGTTGTAGGATTCGTTCATGCCTTTTGAGAATAAATGAATTGGTTCCTGGTTCGTTTCGCCATCCCACCCAATGAATTATTAAGATTCGTTTTTCAATGGAATCCCCCGTATTCGTGGGTTCTTTCGTTCCCATTGCTTCTCAATTCATGGTTAGGTTTGAATTCTACAATGGAGCCCCCACAGGAGATTTTTTCTTGAGTCAATCTTTTCAGTCTTTGTTGGCTCGGTGCTCTTGATTATTTTTTATTTTTATATGAACGAACGAATTTGACCATAATTAGATCAATCCGTATTGATGCTTTGTCACATTGCCTTATTTGATTTGTGTTCTTCTCAGAAGACTCATAAACCTTACATACATATTAGAATCATATATTATTCAAATTTTTTTTCTAGCTTTCTGTCAAGCTTCCTTTTATCTGCATACTTTATTTTCTATCACAATTCAATTGGTTTTCTTTTCGATGCAATAGAAGAAATCTTGCAGTTGCTACAAGTATATGATCAATATATCGTATTTTGACTGCGTTTTGGTATCCAGATAATACAAAGCGATGAGTTGGTTATTAGTTCTATAGTAATGAGTTCATAGTAAAGGTTGGTTCCTTTTTTTAATCCTATCTTCTCAAAAAAACCAACGAGTCACACACTAAGCATAGCAATTCTATAAAATGATTAATCATTTTTTTATGCAATCCTATAGAAATTAGGAATTTTCAGTAAAAAAAAAATTCAGAAATAAAAAAAGACTGAAAGAAAAGTGTTTGTTGGTTTTTATTTTTTTTGCAATGGATATCGGAAAGACAAGTAACATATTCTTATTAATCCTTATTAATCTTCTACAAATATCCAAATTTTTATGCCTAATACCCCATAGATCGTTCGGACTGTATAGAAACAATAATCTATTTTAGCCTGAATGGTTTGTAGAGGAACCCTACCTTCTCTGATCCATTCGACACGTGCTATTTCTTTTCCATCGAGGCGTCCTGCAATTTGCACTTGAATTCCTTTTGTCTCAGCCTGTTGAGTTAATTCAATTGCTTTTTTCATTGCTTTTCGAAAGGAAACTCGATTCTTTAATTGTCCCGCTATAAATTCGCCAAGAATATTAGGTTGTCCATAAGGGCTTGGAATTCTTGTCACCGTAATGTTGAGTTTTTGGTTCAAACAGTTCAGTTCTTTTTGTATATTCTTCTGCAATT